AATAATTTTTCTAATTTTATTAAATCTTTTTAAGTGGTGGTTCAGATGAGTATTTAAACTGGTTGATTGCAGTTGGTTAATGAATGGAATGTACCTATGTCTATAGTTTGTGTTCTTAATAAATATTTACAATAATAATAATATATAAATATATATATATTAATAGATACATAATGATATATAAATATTTATGTAATGGTAAGGCATGAAATATATTCATATAATTTAATATTAAAGGGTTCATATTTATTTAATAATACAGACTTATAGATATATGCATTCTAGGGAATATGTAAAAACTTATAGAAAAAAAAAGTTTTTATCAGAATATATAAAATATTTTATATATTATAGGGACATTTAATAATTGATCTGCTAATATAAAAGATTTAGGTTTATAGTACAGTGTACTATTATTAGTATACTGTAATGAATTTTATAATATAATAAATATTTTATAAACTGTATAATATATGTAAATATTTATTAAGAGAATAAAAAAATTATCAAAATTGATTTTAAAACATTTTTTTTAGTACCATAAGATAATTCTCTCTTTTTTAAAAATATAGAAAAAAAAAGAGAGAATTATCTTATGGTACCATCATTTATAAAGAAGAGTTATTTTAATAGTAAGTTTAGAAAGTTTATAAAATATTCTTTATTTCAATAATTATTATTATTTAACTATTATCTTATTATTTAATGTAAATTATTATAAAACCATAATTTATGTTAAATTATAGTTTACGCATTATAATTATACTAATGAATTATTTACAGTAAATTGGTATTTGAACCTATTTTTGGGATTTCACTAAATTAACTAAAATGAATAGATTGATCAAATTAATCAATTTTGGTGATTTTGAACCATTTTTATAAAAATTAATAAAAACTTAAAAATCAGGGGGATTTTTGTAGTTATGTATTTTTTGGGGTGTAAGTTAGGTTTTTTTTGTTGTTTGGAGGAAATTATTTTAAAAATAGGTATTTTGAACCAGTTCTTTACTTGAACCTAAATAAAGTTTAATTTTAGCTAAAATTTAATTATTTTTTAATTTTACATGTAAATTTTTGTATGGATTAAATTTATTCTTAACGAATATAATAGGTTATTCGCAGTATTTAGTGTTATTGATTAACAAAAGTTTGATTTAGTAAAAAATATTAGTACAGGAAAAATTTGTGCCAGCATCTGCGGTTATACAAATTGTGCAAATTAAATTTTTTAGTAAATAGTTAATTAAGTGATTAAATTAAGTTGTTTATAATTTTAGGTGAAATTTAATTATAATTAATTTAATTGTAAATTATATGAGGCTATTAAAATTTTGTTAAAAACTAGGATTAGATACCCTATTATTAAAAATTTAAATTGATTATACTAAGGTAGTATTAGTTATATTCTTGAAACTTAAAAGATTTGGCGGTAATTTAGTCTTTTTAGAGGAACCTGTCCCGTGATCGATAATCCACGATGTATTTTACTAATTTAAATAGTTTATATACCGTCGTTACCAGAAAATTTTGTAAGAAAATAATTTTCTGTAATTATTATAATAATATATTTCAGATCAAGGTGTAGCCTATGAATTAGAGGAGATGGGTTACAATAAAGTAATTTAAATGAATAATAAATTGGAATAATTTATTTGAAGGTGGATTTAATAGTAATATTAATTATATAATTATTATGATTTTGGCTCTAAGTTATGCACACATCGCCCGTCGCTCTTTCTCTAAAGAAAGATAAGTCGTAACAAAGTAGGTGTACTGGAAAGTGTACCTAGAAGGTCAAATTGGAGCTTGATTAGTAAAGTATTTCATTTACATTGAAAGGTATTTCGTGCAATTCGATATAATTTGATAAGATAAAATTACTTATAATTGATGTTAATAATAATTATAATAAAAATATTTTTATAAATTAGATTTTTAGTATTTTAAAGAAAAAATATTATTAGTTATAGTAAATAAGTACAGTGACGGAAATTTGATATAATTATAATTATGTATAAAGTATAAAATTTTTAGTACCTTTTGTATCAGGGTTTATTTATTAATACAAATATATTTTTAGTTCCCGAATTTAAAAGAGTTAATCTTATAAAAAGTTTAACGTATTATAGTTGTCTTAAATATAAGGTTAGTAATGAAATGTTATTCGTTTTTAAATATATCTGGTTTTTTAAGAGTTGAATTTAATTCAGTTTATATTTTTTGATTAATCTAATTATTTAGTTTATTCATTTTTATAAATAAATTTTATAGGGATTAGCTTATAAAATTTATAATAAGCTCATTTTTATTTATAGTTAATAGGATTAGAAATTTCTATTTTTAGTTAAAGTGTTATAATTAATTTATTTTTAAAATAAAAATTTATTTTGCTTTTATAGTTTATTAAAATATTATTAAGAACAATAATAATAAGATACAATGATAAAATTAGTATTATAATAAGTATTTGTATTTATTATTTAAAGATAATAATAAGGAATTCAGCAAAATTATACCCGCCTGTTTATCAAAAACATGTCTTTTTGATTATAATATAAAGTTTAATCTGCCCACTGAAATTTTTGAAGGGCCGCAGTAATTTGACTGTGCAAAGGTAGCATAATCATTTGTCTTTTAAATGAAGGCTTGTATGAATGATTGGACGAGGTGTAAACTGTCTCATTATTAAAATTATAAAAATTTAACTTTTTAGTTAAAAGGCTAAAATGGTTTTGAAGGACGAGAAGACCCTATAGATCTTTATATTAATTGGTATTAACAATAATAGGAATATAAGTTTGTTGATATTTAATAAATTATTTTGTTGGGGTGACAAGAAAATTAGATAAACTTTTTCTATTACGAAACATAGATTAGTGAATTTATGATCCATTAATATTGATTATAAGATTAAGTTACCTTAGGGATAACAGCGTAATTTTGTTGGAGAGTTCATATTGATAACAAAGTTTGCGACCTCGATGTTGAATTAAAGAAACTATAAAGTGTAGCAGCTTTAAAATGTAGGTCTGTTCGACCTTTAAATCTTTACATGATTTGAGTTCAGACCGGTGTGAGCCAGGTCGGTTTCTATCCTCAATAGATTATCATAATTTAGTACGAAAGGACCAATTATTAAAATAATATTTTATTGTTTGAATAAAATTAATTACTTTGGCAGAAAAGTGCGTTGAATTTAGAATTCAATTATGTAAAGGTTTACAGGTAATAATTTATATAATTGATTTATTAAATTTGGTTTTGAGAAGATTAATTTTGGTTATTATAGTATTGGTGGGAGTAGCTTTTCTAACTCTATTGGAACGCAAGGTTTTAGGATATATTCAGATCCGAAAGGGACCCAATAAGGTTGGGGTTTGTGGGATTATTCAACCTTTTAGTGATGCGATTAAATTATTTTCTAAGGAACAAACTTATCCAATTGTATCTAATTATATCGGTTATTATTTTTGTCCTGTAATTAGTCTGTTTTTGTCATTATTGGTCTGGATAGTAGTTCCTTATAGAACAAATTTATATAGATTCAATTTAGGTATTTTATTTTTTTTATGCTGTACTAGAATAGGAGTGTATACTGTGATGGTAGCAGGATGGTCATCTAATTCTAATTATGCAATATTAGGGAGTCTTCGAGCTGTGGCTCAAACTATTTCTTATGAGGTAAGAATGGCTTTACTATTATTGTCTTTGGTTATTTTAATTGGTAGTTATAATTTATTTTATTTTGATTTATACCAGGATATTGTTTGATTTATATTATTACTATTTCCTATTTGTTTAGCTTGGGTAACTTCCATGTTAGCAGAAACAAATCGTACTCCTTTTGATTTTGCGGAGGGGGAATCAGAGTTAGTGTCTGGTTTTAATGTTGAGTATAGAAGTGGGGGGTTTGCTTTAATTTTTTTATCTGAATATGCTAGAATCTTATTTATAAGAATATTATTTTCTGTAATATTTTTGGGATCTGGTTTAATATCCTTATTTTTTTACATAAAATTATTATTAATTTCTTTTTTATTTATTTGGGTACGTGGGACTTTACCACGTTATCGTTATGATAAATTAATATATTTGGCTTGAAAAAGTTACTTACCTTTATCTCTAAATTTATTAATTTTTTATTTAGGGTTAAAAGTTTATTTTTTTTCTTATTTAGTGTAGTTAAATAAAATTAGTACAAAATTAATAATAAATTAAATTATTATCTTATGCTTTCAAGGCATATGCTTATTCAAGCTCATTAATTAATAAATTAATTTATCTCAAATGTTATGAATTATAGGATTAATCAAGTAATATAAGAAGTATATTACTGTTAAAATTTGTCCACTAAGAATAAATGGATCCTCTACAGGTCGAGCCCCAATCCATGTTAGTAAAATTACTGTAATTACTATAAATCAAAATAAAATTTGATTAATAGGGTAAAATTGTATTCCTCGGAATTTTCTTATAAAGTAGAATGGTATAATGAATAAAATTGCAATAGATGAGACAAGAGCAACCACTCCTCCTAATTTATTAGGGATGGATCGTAGGATGGCATAAGCGAATAAAAAGTATCATTCAGGTTGGATATGAACCGGCGTAACTAAGGGGTTAGCCGGAATGAAGTTATCTGGATCACCTAATCCATAAGGGGTATATAATGAGATTATAATTAATATTAATGTTATTAAAATAAAGCCAACTATATCTTTGTATGAAAAGTAAGGATGGAACGGAACTTTATCTAAATTTCTATTGGTTCCTAAGGGGTTATTAGATCCTGTTTGGTGCAGGAATAATAAATGGATTATTGTTGCTGCAGCAACAATAAATGGTAGAAGAAAGTGGAAGGTGAAGAATCGGGTTAGTGTAGCATTATCAACTGCAAAACCACCTCATAGTCACTGAACAAGATTAATTCCTAGATATGGAATTGCTGAAAGAAGGTTAGTGATAACTGTAGCACCTCAAAATGATATTTGTCCTCATGGGAGAACATATCCTATAAATGCTGTTGCTATAACTAAAAATAAAATAATAACCCCTACTATTCATGTATGTATAAATAGGTATGATCTATAATAAAGTCCTCGTCCAATATGAAGGTAGATACAGATAAAAAAAAATGAAGCTCCATTGGCATGAATAGTTCGTAGAAGCCACCCGTAGTTAACATCTCGAATAATATGAGTAATTCTATTAAAAGCCATATTAATATCAGCGGTATAATGTATAGCTAGAAATAATCCGGTCACAATTTGGATAATTAAGCATAGTCCTAGAAGGGATCCAAAATTTCATCATACTGAAATATTAATAGGAGCTGGCAGGTCTACTAGGGCATTATTAACAATTTTGAATAGTGGGTGGGAGATTCGTAAGGGTTTATTAAACATTAGTTTATTTGGCGTAGAGGGCCATAGGAAATTTTAGTAATTTTTACAATAATAATAAGGGTTAATAGAAGATAAGTTATTATTAAGATTGTTAAATTTATTGTGGGGTTATTGTATAGTTTAATAAGATTAATTTCATTTTCTGAAAAAGTAAATTTAGTATTGTTATGAAATATTATTGTTTCAAGATTATTACTTGATAGTAAAAATTGATCTATGAAAATTATAATTATTGTAAAGGCAATAATAAATGTGAATGAAAATATGACTCAATTAAAAGATAATGAGAAAATTTCATTTGAGGCTAATCTAGTTATGTATATAAATAGAACAAGTATACCTCCCAGTATAATTAGGAATAGAATGTAGGAAAATCAGTATGAATATAAATGTAATCCACAAATTATAGTAATAATAATTGTTTGTATAAGTAGTATAAATCCTATTACTAAAGGGTGCTTAATATTAATCAGATTAATGGAAATAATAATATTAAATATTCTTAGAAAATAAATATCAGAGAGTAGTTTAATAAAAATAATAATTTTGGAAATTATTGACAAAGAGATTCTTTTTCTCTGAAGATTTAGAAGGAATCCTTAATATTGGTTTACAAGACCAGTGTTTTTGTTAAACTACTAAAACTAATGGTAAATTTTATTATAATTGTAATGTTTATTTCTGGGTGTTTATCTTATAGTTTGAAGCGTAAACATTTGCTTAGAATATTAATTAGTTTAGAGTATATTGTTATTAGATTATTTTTAATAATAATTATTTATTTAACAAATTATAGATTTGAATTTTTTTTTTCAATAATTTTTTTAACATTTAGAGTATGTGAGGGGGCTTTAGGTTTAGGGATTTTGGTAATGGTTGTACGAACACATGGAAATGATTATTTTCAATCATTAACAAGATTGTATTAGAATGATAAAATTTATATTAATAATTATGTTTTTAGCCCCTTTAGCTTTATTATTAAATATTTATTGATTGGTTCATTTTATTTTGTTTTTAAGAAGATTTTTATTTATAATATTAGTTCAACCAACTTGATTATTTAATTATATTAGTTATTTTATAGGAATGGACTTAATTTCTTATGGTTTAATTTTGTTAAGATTCTGAATTTGTTCTTTAATATTGATAGCTAGAGAAACTATTAATTACTGTAATTACTCTGTTAATTTATTTTTGATAAGAATTATTTTATTAATATTAATATTATATTTAACTTTTTCTTCAATAAATTTATTTTATTTTTACTTATTTTTTGAGTCAAGTTTGATCCCTACTTTGTTTTTAATCATTGGGTGGGGGTATCAGCCCGAGCGGTTACAAGCAGGAATTTATTTATTATTTTATACACTTTTTGCTTCTTTACCACTATTAGTAAGAATTTTTTTTGTATATACTAATATAATAAGTTTAAGATATATAATGTTTAATGAAAGTTTTAGTTTTAATTTTTTTTTTTATTTAAGAATATTGTTTGCCTTTTTAATCAAAATACCAATATTTTTGGTTCATTTATGGTTACCTAAAGCACATGTTGAAGCACCAATTTCTGGTTCAATAATTTTAGCTGGAATTATATTAAAGTTAGGGGGGTATGGGATACTTCGGGTCATAAAGTTAATTTCTCTAGTTGGTGTAAAGTTAAACATTGTTTGGGTTAGAATCTCTTTAGTAGGAGGAGTTCTAGTAAGCTTACTTTGTTTACGACAAGTAGATATAAAATCTTTAATTGCTTATTCATCAGTTTCTCATATAAGATTAGTGATTGCTGGTGTTATAACTATAAATTATTGAGGGTATAGAGGGGCCTATGCTTTAATAATTGGTCATGGTTTATGTTCTTCTGGGATATTTTGTTTGGCCAATATTAGATATGAACGAAGTGGAAGTCGTAGATTATTAATTAATAAGGGTATAATAAATTTTATGCCTAGAATATGTTTATGATGATTTTTATTAAGATCTTCTAATATAGCTGCACCCCCATCATTAAATTTATTGGGTGAAGTCAGATTATTAAATAGATTAGTAGGTTGATCTTGAACAACAATATTTGCTTTAGCATTATTATCTTTTTTTAGTGCTGCGTACACATTATATATATATTCTTATAGACAACATGGTGAATATTATTCTGGGCTATATGGTAGATTTAATGGGAATCTACGGGAGTTTTTTTTATTAATATTACATTGATTCCCTTTAAATGTTCTTGTATTAAAAGGAGAATTAGTGATATTATGATAATACTTAAATAGTTTAAGAAAAAATTTTGATTTGTGGTGTCAAAGATATGATTACTCATTTTAGGTTATTATTTCTATTTGTTTAATTTCTTTTATGAGTTTACTGGGAGCATCTGTATCTTTGTTTTTTATTTGTTTATATTTTATTGTAAATGATTTAGTTATATTTATTGAATGGGAAGTTCTAAGTTTAAATTCCAGAAGAGTAGTAATAACTATTTTATTAGATTGAATATCTTTATTGTTTATAAGATTTGTTTTGTTTATTTCTTGTATAGTAATTTATTACAGAGACGATTATATGCAAGGAGATAGAACTTTGGATCGGTTTATTATGTTGGTTTTAATGTTTGTTTTATCTATAATTTTTGTAATTATCTCACCGAATTTAATTAGAATTTTGTTAGGTTGGGATGGTTTGGGGTTAGTATCTTATTGTTTAGTAATTTATTATCAAAATGTAAAGTCATATAATGCTGGGATAATTACGGCTTTAACAAATCGAATTGGGGATGTGGCTTTATTACTATCAATTGCTTGGATATTAAACTATGGTAGTTGAAATTATATTTATTACTTAGATTGTATAAAAGCTGACCATACAATGGAAGTAATTTCTTGATTAATTGTTTTAGCAGCAATAACTAAGAGAGCACAAATCCCTTTTTCTTCATGGTTACCTGCGGCTATAGCAGCTCCGACACCTGTGTCTGCCTTAGTTCATTCCTCAACTTTAGTAACAGCAGGGGTATATTTATTAATTCGATTTAATTTTGCTTTTATAAATACTTATTTAAGAAAACTTTTATTACTGTTATCTGTCTTAACAATATTTATAGCTGGTTTAGGGGCTAATTATGAATTTGATTTAAAGAAGATTATTGCGTTATCAACTCTAAGACAGTTGGGTTTAATAATAAGAATTCTTTCTTTAGGACTTTATAACTTAGCTTTTTTTCATCTCTTAAGACATGCTTTGTTTAAAGCTTTGTTATTTATATGTGCTGGTTCAGTAATTCATAATATAAAAAATATACAGGATATTCGTTATATAGGGGGATTGATTAAAATAATACCTTTAACTTGTTCTTGTTTAAATGTGGCAAATTTAGCTTTATGTGGTATACCTTTTTTAGCAGGGTTTTATTCTAAAGATTTAATCTTAGAGCTATTATTAATAAGAGGGGTTAACTTTTTTATTTTTATCTTATACTTTTTTTCTACAGGTTTAACTGTTTGTTATTCAATACGAATAGTTTATTATTCAATAACTGGAGATTTTAATTTTATAAGATTACATAGTATTGGGGATAAATATTGAATTATATTAAAAGGAATAATAGGTTTATTATTTTTGGCAATTATTGGTGGGAGTCTATTAAGCTGATTAATTATTTCAACACCTTTTATAATTTGTTTACCTTTAGGATTAAAATTTTTAACTTTAACAGTAAGATTAATAGGGGGTTTAATGGGCTATGAATTATTTCAGTTTAAGATTAGTTGAAGTTTGAGTATTATAAAATTATATAGTTCAACTAATTTTTTAGGTAATATATGATTTATACCCACTTTGTCAACTTCTTATTTAAACTATTCAAGATTAATGATCGGGAAATTAGTAATGAAAAATATTGATCAAGGATGGAATGAATATTATGGGGCTCAATCAATATATACTGTTTTTTCAAATGTTTCACAGATAAATAGATACTTATTTTTAAATAATTTTAAAATTTATTTAGTTAGATTTATTTTATGAATTATAATTTTAGTTTTTTTAATATTATTATATTTAAATAGCTTAATTAAAGCATTGTATTGAAGATGCAAGGATAGTTAGATAACTTTTAAGTAAAAGATACATAAAATTATTTATAAAAACTTATGTTTTATTATTACAATGAAAATGCAATGTTTTATTTAAACTATATAAATTGAAAGAAATATTAATGGAATTAAACCACTAAAGAGAAAAGTTAGCAGCTTCTTCTTGATCAACATATTTCTTTAACTGGAATATAAAATTCAATATTATCATTAACAGTGATATACCTCTACTTTGGTTTCGGTTAATTAAGTTAGGGTGTTTAGCACCAAAGGTTAGGTCGAAACTAACTGTGATTTTTCACTTCAAGCTTGAGAAAAATTGATTAAATCAATACTTTTTGAATGCAAATCAAATGTTATTATTAACTATAGACCCACTCTACTCATTCTAGAGCTCCTTGGTTTCATTCATGATATAAACCAATCAGTAAAATAAATAAAAAAATTATGGAGCAAAAGAATCAAATTCTTAGATTAGAAGATTTTATGATTACTATAATTGGGAGAAGTAGGGCAATTTCTACATCAAAAATTAGGAAAATAATCGCAATTAAGAAAAAGTGTAAAGAAAATGGGCTTCGAGCTGAGCATTTTGGGTCAAATCCACATTCGAATGGAGAGTTTTTTTCACGATCCTGGAAAGATTTTTTTGATAATAATGACGCAAGTAGTATAGTAATGATACTTACTAATAAAATGATTATTCTTATTATTATAATATTTATAATTATTTATACTAAAACTATTTAGTCCCCTTGATTGGAAGTCAAGTATACTTATATACTATATAAATATTATCCACCTCATCAGTAAATAGAAATATAAAGGAATAATCATACTACATCAACAAAATGTCAATATCATGCTGCGGCTTCAAACCCAAAATGATGATTTAATGAAAAGTGAAAATTAATATGGCGGATAAAACAAACTAGAAGAAAGGTTGTCCCAATAATTACATGAAGTCCATGAAATCCTGTTGCTATAAAAAATGTTGAGCCATAGACTGAGTCGGCAATAGTAAAGGGTGCTTCAATATATTCATATGCTTGGAGTATAGTAAAGTATACTCCTAATAAGATTGTAAAAAATAATCCTTGTACTGTTTGTGTATAGTTTCTATTTATTAAACTATGATGGGCTCATGTAATTGTAATTCCTGAGGATAACAGGATTACTGTATTAAGGAGGGGGATTTCAATAGGATTAAATGTAATAATACCTGCAGGGGGTCATGATATACCAATTTCAATAGTTGGTGATAAACTTCTATGAAAGAAAGCTCAGAAGAATCTTACGAAGAAAAAGATTTCAGAAACAATAAATAGAATTATTCCTCATCGAAGCCCAAAAATTACATTAGAGGTATGTAATCCTTGTAAGGTTCTTTCTCGAATAATATCTCGTCATCATTGAATTATAGTTAAAATTATAATTATATTTCCTAAAATTAGGAGAGATCTATCAAATATATGAAATCATTTAATTATCCCTGATGTTGTGATTATTGCTGCTAGAGCTCCTGTTAAAGGCCATGGGCTGTGTTCTACTAAATGATAGGGGTGATTTTGTATTGACATTAATTTACTTCTCTAGAGTATAATGTGCTAAGAACAGCAAAAACATACGATTGAATAATAGCTACAGCTGACTCCAGTATTAATAGAGCAATTTGTGCTAAAATAAGTATATTAATTATAAAAATGTTTAATGAGGGACCAGTTCTGCCTAATAATGTTAGTAGTAAATGTCCAGCAATTATATTAGCAGCAAGTCGTACAGCTAAAGTCCCAGGTCGAATTAAATTTCTAATTGTTTCAATACATACCATAAATGGTATTAAGGGTGTTGGTGTTCCTTGGGGGACAAGATGTGCAAGTATATGTATTGAATGATTAATTCATCCGTAGAGTATAAATCTTAATCATAATGGTAAAGCAAGAGATAAAGTTATTACTATGTGACTGGTGCTAGTAAAAATATATGGGAATAAACCTATGAAATTGTTAAATATAATAAATGAAAATAATGAGATAAAAATAAATGTTCTTCCTTTTTTTCCTGGGGATCCTAGTAAGGTTTTAAATTCCTTATGTAAAGAATATAAAATATTATATCATAGGATATGAAAACGTGTTGGTATTAATCAGAATGGTATAGGGACTAGGATTAATCCAATTATTGAACTTACCCAGTTAATAGATAAATTAATAATATTTGTTGATGGATCAAATATTGAGAATAAATTACTTATCATTTTCAAATTAAATTATTTTTTTTAAATGATTTAAATTCAGAAAGGGGGATAGGTTTAAAAATTGTAATATAGTAATTTATAATACAAATTATTATAAGTATAAGGATAAAAAAAATTATTAATATTCATCAGGAGAGTGGTCTTATTTGTGGAATCAAAAAGTATTAGGTTTAACCAATAATTTTAATATGACATATTAATGTTATAATTTAACTAACTTTTTCATTAGAAGTAAACACTAAGTTACTATAAATTGGTTTAAGAGACCATTACTTGTTTTCAGCCATCCAATGACAAAATTATTTTAATTCAGTTAATGAATATTTTTATTGGGACACTTTCAATAACAATAGGTATAAAACTATGATTAGCTCCACAGATTTCCGAACATTGGCCAAAAAATACACCTGGTCGTCTGATAAAAAAGTTAGTTTGATTAAGACGGCCAGGTGTAGCATCAGTTTTTACTCCTAATACTGGAACAGTTCATGAATGAATTACATCTGCTGCTGTGACTAATACACGAATTTGTGTATTTATAGGCAATGTTGTTCGGTTATCTGCATCAATTAGCCGGAATCTATTTATGGGTACCTCATTATCAGAAGTCATATAAGAGTCAAATTCTACATTGATAAAATCTGAGTACTCGTAACTTCAGTATCATTGATGACCAATAGATTTTAAGGTTAATGTAGGTGACCCAATTTCATCAAGAAGATAAAGTAATTTTAATGAAGGGAGAGCAATAAAAATTAAAGTAATAGCAGGTAGAACAGTTCAAATTACTTCAATAGTTTGGCCTTCTAATAGGTAACGATTAGTAAATTTATTAAAAAATAAAGTGATTATTAAATAACTTACTATAATAGTAATTATGATTAGGATTAATAAGGTGTGATCATGAAAGAAGATTAATTGTTCTATTAATGGAGAAGCACTATTTTGTAGAGAAAAATCAGATCATGTTGCCATTTTCTAATAAAAGGTAAATCTTTATTCATAATGCTTAAAATTATTGCACTATTCTGCCATATTAGAAGTTAGATAATATAGGGAGTTCAGAGTAACTATGTTCTGCTGGTGGGTAATTTTGTAATCATTCTACTGATGAATTAAGTTGGGAAGGAAATACAATAACACGTTTAGAATATATACTTTCTCATAAAATGAAAAAGAAAAATAATACCCCAATAAATGAAATAATTGACCCTAGGGATGAAATGATATTTCATGAGGTGTAAGCATCAGGGTAATCTGAATATCGACGGGGTATACCTCTAAGTCCAAGAAAATGTTGTGGAAAAAATGTTAAATTTACACCAATAAATATGATTAGGAACTGAATTTTTAATCAAAGGTTATTTATTGTTAATCCAGTAAATAAAGGGTACCAGTGGATAAATCCTCCTATGATAGCAAACACAGCCCCTATAGATAAAACATAGTGAAAATGGGCTACTACATAATATGTATCGTGCAAAATGATATCAATAGATGAATTTGCTAAAATTACACCTGTTAATCCACCAACAGTAAAAAGGAAAACAAACCCGAGTGCTCATAATAATGCAGGGGAGTAAGTAAATTGACTTCCATGTAAAGTGGCTAGTCAACTGAAGACTTTAATACCTGTTGGTACAGCAATAATTATTGTGGCTGAAGTAAAATAAGCTCGTGTATCAACATCTATTCCAACAGTAAATATATGGTGGGCTCAAACAACAAAACCTAATAAACCAATTGCTAGTATAGCATAAATTATTCCTAGAGCCCCAAATGTTTCTTTTTTTCCTCTTTCTTGAGTAATGATATGTCTAATTATTCCGAATCCTGGGAGAATCAGAATATAAACTTCAGGGTGGCCAAAAAATCAGAATAAGTGTTGGTATAGGATTGGGTCACCTCCACCCGCAGGGTCAAAGAATGATGTATTAAGATTGCGATCAGTTAATAGTATAGTAATAGCTCCTGCTAATACAGGTAATGATAATAAAAGTAGGATTGCTGTGATCACAACAGATCAAACAAATAAAGGTATACGATCTAAGGTTATGTATGATAGACGTATATTAATTACTGTTGTAATAAAGTTTACTGCTCCTAAAATGGAGGATACCCCTGCTAAGTGAAGGCTGAAAATTGCTAAATCAACTGATGCTCCTGCATGAGCAATTCCAGAGGATAAAGGAGGGTAAACGGTTCATCCTGTACCAACACCACTTTCTACAATTCTAGATGCAAGTAAAAGAGTAAGAGAAGGGGGCAATAACCAAAATCTTATATTATTCATCCGTGGAAAGGCTATATCAGGTGCTGCTAATATTAATGGAACAAGTCAATTTCCAAATCCTCCAATTATAATAGGTATAACTATAAAAAAAATTATAATAAAAGCATGGGCTGTCACGATAACATTATAAATTTGGTCATCCCCAATTAATGAGCCAGGTTGACCAAGTTCTGCTCGGATAAGCATACTAAGGCTTGTTCCAATAAGGCCTGATCAAATACCAAATAAAAAGTAAAGAGTACCAATATCTTTATGGTTAGTTGAAAATAATCATTGTTGCGTAACTGGTAAGGTGACTGAAGTTTAGGTGATAAATTGTAAATTTATTAATAAGATAAAAATCTTTCTTACTAAGATTTAAAGGGTAAAACCATTATTTATAGCTTTGAAGGCTATTAGTTTAATTAACTTAAAACCTTTCAAAAGGTTTTGTATTCATTAATGATTTTAAATTGCAAATTTAAAGGTGAATAAATTTATTCCTAAACCTATAGAATTCTATAAACAAAAATTGTAGAAATTAACAGAAATAATGACAAAAAGTTTATAGATAAGGAGTATGAATCAATTAAAAGTGATTCATTTTTGTTTCAAGAGATATTTGATGAGTAAATTGTAAAAGCCGAATAAGAAATTCGTACATAAAAGAATAATGTTAATAAAGTAACAGTTACTATAATAATAGCAGTAAATGTATGGGTACATCTTAAACTTTGAATAATTAATCATTTTGGCAAAAATCCTGTGAAAGGGGGGAGGCCCCCTAATGATAAAAAGTTACAAAATAAGAAAAATTTATTAATGGGATTATTATTAAAAGATGAAAAAAGTTGTCTAAAATAAAAAATGTTAAGATTAAAAAAAATAATTACGATGGATAATGAAATTATCACATAAATTAGAAAATAAATTATTCAGTAGTTAATTGAAATTAATAATCTTCTTAGTATCCATCCAATATGGTTAATTGATGAGTATGCTATTAAACTTCGGAGATTAGTCTGGTTTAAGCCACCAATTGAACCTAAAATGATTCTTATCATAATGGCTAAGTAAACAAATTTAAAGTTTAGACAATATGAGATAAGGATAAAAGGGGCAATTTTTTGTCATGTTATCAAAATAAATCCAGTTAGCCAGTCAAGCCCTTCTATAACTTCTGGAAACCAGAAATGGAAAGGAGCAGCTCCTATCTTTAGTAAAAGTGAGGAATTAAGAATAATTTCTATTGTTGAAGAATAGTTTTTATTAAAAAGCAAAAGAATAGAGAATAATAATACTCTTGAAGCAATAGCTTGGGAAAGAAAATATTTAAGGACTGATTCTGAAGCTGTTAAATTTTTATTTTCAGAAACTAAAGGGATGAATGACATTAAATTAATTTCTAATCCCATTCAAGCCCCAATCCATGAATTTGAGGAAATAGAGATTAAAGTTCCAGTAATCAATGTGGTTAAAAAGATAATTGTATTAATATTTTTAAATATTAAAAAGAAAAGGGGTTGTACCTTTATAGGTGGGGTATGAACCCAGTAGCTTGTTTAGCTTATCTTTTTGTACTTTATATTTTAGTATAAGAGGTACATTAGCTTTTGATGCTAAAAGAAATAGTTTAATTCTATTAAATATCTACGTATAAATATTTATTTTATAGCAAACTATTAGCTGACTTGCCGTTATAACCTGAGGGGGGGGGAGTTCCTCATGAGTATAATTTAATAAAGATACTATTTATAGTATTTTATTTATCCTATCAAGATAATCCTTTAATCAGGCACTTTATT